GCACTAGGTCCAATGTGCGTAGGATCGCTTAGCCATGCTTCATAATTGGAAAAACGAGCACCGTGGAAATACATGCCACTCAGCCAAAGAAAGATGATGGAGAGTTGACCGAAATGGGCACTAAAGATTTTTCGAGAGATCTCCTCCAAATCACTGGTATGGCTATCGAAATCGTGAGCATCAGCATGTAGATTCCAGATCCAAGTGGTTGTTTCAGGACCCTTAGCTATTGTCCTTGAAAAATGACCCGGTCTGGCCCATTCCTCAAATGAGGTTTTTATGGGGTCCCTATCTACCAAAATTTTTACTTCTGGTTCCGGCGAACGAATAATCATTGAGTCCTCCTCTTTCCGGACACGACATACAAAGAGACCTGCCAAGCGTCAAGTAATTAATGAACCTCTGAGAGATATTTCAAATTAGTTTCTTTATCTTCTATTTCCCATCTCTCTAGTTTATTTAGTTATTCACTAGAACAAGTATGATCGGGAAGTCGATCTAAGGCAAGTGTTCGGATCTATTATGACATAGCCGCGAGGCGCTCAACGGACCCTTTTTTTATTCTAAAACCTTTCTGGACTTTGGATTGATGTAAAAAACGCTCTTTTTGTTATTTCCTATCGAAATTATAAGGTCTTAGGCGGAACTACTTAACAGAGATTCTAGTAATTCGTATTACTCTATAGTTATTTGAAGGTATTTTTTATTTATTTCTATTTCTTTATATTTATTATAAAGAAATAGAAATAAATCAGTCAAATTCAAGTGAAAGTATTTCTTTTTTTAGTATTAATAGCTAATAATCTAAAAGAAAGAAATCTAGTCTGTACTCTATTTGTTTATTCTTTACCCATACGAAATACTCGACAAACGCTCTTAGAAGGGATAGAATTCAATTCTTTGATTGGTTCTTCCGATCCTATTTGACTCATAGATAGAACATTAATTTTAACGCACCCATTTGAAATTTTTTATTCGAAACGCCTCGTGATCTTCAACCAATTATGTGCTTCAATATAATTACCCGGAGTAAGCGCTATCGCTTGTTTCCAATACTCAGCAGCTTGATCGAACCAAGCCTCCGCAATTTCCGAATCTCCCTGTCGAATGGCCTGCTCTCCCCGGTCGGAATAGGGGGTTCCTTCCCTTAGAACCGTACTTGAGAGTTTCCTAACTCATACGGCTCAACAGTAAATTCTTTTGGTATCCATTGTTTTTTATCTACCGAACGGAAGGAGATTGATCTATGATCAATCTCGCTTTTCGGTTTCGGGTTAACCAAAAGAGGTTAATTGCATGAGTTTCAAACTTGAATTTTTTTTATAATTCATTTTTGTTTTATCTTTTATCCCACCTTCAGACGACTAAAGGATGCGATGCACATTTCCTCCTTTCGTTAACATTTTCTGCAAGGTAACTATCTCGGTTTCATATAAAAAATTTATATAGAATCTTTGAAAAAGGCTTTCTTATGCAGGAAAAAAAGCCTTACTATCTTTGGGATCTGATCCTACACCGCTGCTCAATACCTTTGTGGATCGCCTCTATTACATAAGCAGATTACTAACCTTTCTCTATCTTATATTATGTATGGCAGAAGTAAGCAGTTCTTATTGTATTGGCCCAAACCAAACCTCGTTAATTGATCTTTACGGTGCTTCTTCTTTATCAATTCGATTTTTTTATCCATAGAATCAAGTATCTAGGCATATCTTATTTATTCATATTTTCGACTCATATGAAGTTTAGTTCCTTGCTACAGCTCATAAAAATCGTTGCTTTTGACGATGCATATGTAGAGAGCCCTTTTTTTTTCTTTACTTTTATCTTTCTATAGTGGAGATAGTCGCACGTAATGACAGATCACAGCCATATTATTAAACGCTTGTGGTAAGAATGGGTTTCGTTCTAGTGCCCTAAAATAATATTCTAAAGCTCTCGTATGATCCCCATTACTTGTGTGAATAAGGCCTATGTTATAGAGTATATAACTTCGATCGTAGGGATCAATTTCTAGTCGCATAGCTTCATAATAATTCTGTAAAGCTTCTGCATAATTTCCTTCGGATTGGGCTGACATCCGTTACGGTCGTCATTCGATTAAAAGAAAAACGAATCTCCGTTCCAGAACCGTACGTGAGATTTTCATCTCATACGGCTCCTCCCTTTTATGCATAATGAGAATATTTCATTCGTTTTTGATTACATGTATCTATTATTTTCATTATGAATTGAGCGGGGCTAGTGTTTTTGCATGAAATTTCTAGCCAACCTTCCTGCGTGGGAGCTTTTGTTAACGTCAAACGTGTTGGTACTAGATAGAAATGGTAACTCCAACAATTTCTTTGTCCTCAACGCCCCCAAATTTTCAGGAATTAGTCACTTCAACAGTCTTTGATGGTTATATGGGTATCCAAAGTACGAACGAGATGGATATTTGTTGTCCCAACCACTCTTTTAAGCCCCAACCCAGAGAGGGGGGAGGTAAATCATTTTTAACAAAGCTTTAGTCTTGTTGATTTCTAGGTGTAGTGCTTTTCACCAATGCTGCCTATTAGAACTAGTAGAGTCGGGTTGGCCCGGAATACAGAACCAATAGGTGTAACCTTTCGCTCAATACTAAAACGGATAGTTGAAGCATATGAGGCTGCATTAATCGAGGATACACGACAGAAGGAATTGTTCTATTTATAAACTTCACCTTCAAGAAGCGTAGATTTTTTTCTTTCTCATAAGAATAAGACTGGGGTCAAAAAAAGAATCAAATCACACCATCTCTGTAATAAGTAAATGCCTCCTTTTCGCCCGAAGTTGTTGGAATTATTCGTAATAAAATATTGGCCACAACCGAAAAGGTCTTATCAATAAAATTTCCATTTATCCGCGATCTAGGCATAGGTACCAATCCATTCTATAAATTTTTTAATTCTCCCTCTAGGGGGAAAATTATCCTACAAAGAAAGGAATTTTACAATACGAAATAGCATAAAAAAATTAAGTAAAAAAAAAAAAATTCAATATCAACAAAAAAAATGTAAAGATGTGAACCCTCTACTACTACTCATATTCAAAGACTCAAATTGCTCCGTTTTGCAGGAATAAAAAATTTTTTGGAGACAATTCGAAGTTATCCTGTAGTATACGAACGGCCGAACTAGTCCTAATTTCATCGAAGCTGAAGAATCCAGTCATTTTTCCTATCGATTCACTTTGGTTGGATTAGGATCCAAAGAGGGGAGGGGGGGAATAGGCGAATAATTATTCTATAATCTAAATGGAATAACTAACTATCTATTTTGTTTGTGTTATGTGCATAATGAGTAGACACTATACAACCAAATAGCCCCAGGCAGGATGAGTCAGGTATTTGTAAAATATCTATGAAATAATCACCTTTTTCGGTGAAAACTTTCAAATAACTGCATTTTCTAATTTTTATGGAATCGTCGTTTAAATGGAATCATAATCCAAAGATATCCACTAATCGTAGTCTAAAAAACATAAACCCATCACTTCGTTTATTCCTTCCAATTCATTGATTTAATCCCGTATAAATATCATATCGGATAAGGGCGGAAACAGCATCTTCGCAAATATGAAAAATATATCTTTTAAATTTTCCCAAGAAAAAACTTTTTTGTTTGAATCCCCGATCCTTGAAAAGATCTTTATCAAAAATGGGATATTTTTTTAGTTAGAATTGGTTGATTGTGCTTTACCTAGTCAACCCCCCCCCCCCAAAAAAAAGTAATAACTCGCTATTCGTTCGGTTCCTGGGTCATAATTGTTGTGTAGGAAAGGTGGCCGAGTGGTTCAAGGCGTAGCATTGGAACTGCTATGTAGACTTTCGTTTACCGAGGGTTCGAATCCCTCTCTTTCCGTACCTTCACCCAACTCAGCAACAGCTCCGGCCGTAACAAATTAACCAAGAGGCAGATCCTTCTTTTCTATCTTTATATATCTAAAGAATATATATATTTTCGATTTCTAATTAAATTACTGCGATATGTAAAATAATGGAATAAGGTCGACAAGAAATAAAAAAATCTCTGTCGATCTATGATACATGAGTGCGAAAAATCCGAATAAAAACCCTTACCTTAATCTTAAACAATCAATTTAGTTTGGAGAAAGGAGGCTAATTTTTTCCGAAACCTTTTCTAAACCCTTTTAGTTAAGGTAGGCTTAAGTCTGACGGGAATAATATTCTACGACTAGCAATTCATTTATTTTCAAACCGACCCACTTATTATCTATTATTTGATTGACTACTCCTTTATATGGGAATGGGTGAAGAGTCAAATGTTTTGGCAATTCCTCACTATGGGATGAATCCATATAATTTTGAACGAGCGCTTTGGATTTTTGCTTATCCCTCGCCATAACAGCGTCGGTGGGTTTGCAACGATAACTTGGTATATCTACTATACGGCCATTAACTAAAATATGTCTATGATTAACTAATTGGCGGGCTCCAGGAATAGTCGGAGCCATACCCAATCGAAAAAGGATGTTGTCCAAACGCATTTCAAGTAATTGGAGTAAAACCTGACCTGTTGACCCTTTGGCTTTTCTCGCGATACGGAAGTATTTAAGTAATTGTCGTTCTGTAATACCATAATGAAAACGTAATTTTTGTTTTTCTTCTAGACGAATACGATATTGAGATCTTTTCCCGGAACGTGATGGGTTTCTAAGATCTCTAGGCTTTTTATTAGTCAGTCCTGGTAAAACCCCCAGACGTCGTATTTTTTTGAAACGAGGCCCTCGGTAACGCGACATAAAAACTCCTTATTTATTGTTATTTAATTTTTTTATTAAAACTGAACGAAATGATAAATGAAGCGAAATCCCCTGAAGTATTCTATTAATTGGACTAGAACGAATAATGGCACTAGACGGAAAAGTGAGATGAAAGATGTACGTAGCCGAAGTTCCTCCTTGTTTTTGTATTAAAATGCATTATTATTGGATTTTAAATTTCATTTATTAATTTAATTTTAATATTTTAGTATTTCAATTTTTATAATTATTGGAATTGTATTTTAGTATATATACATTAATTTAATTATTGTATACATACATTTATTCTTAGTTTAGTTACTATTTCATTTTTAAGTTTTTTGTATATTTATTTAGATTCTGGGGAATAGAATCTAAATAAATATAATAGAAAGAACTCAAAACCATAGAATAGAATTACTTTTTATTATATAATATAATAAAAATTAAGTAATAAAAATAAAAAATAACGAATAGAATAATATACAAACCAACATATAAAATATAAAAAAACATCGAAAATACAAATACGAAAAAAGATCCGTTGAGTTGTTCTGCCGAGACATAAGAAAGCGTCGACCTTTTGAAAAAGGAAAAGTGTCTTTTATTCTTTAATTTCAAAGAAACATCCTCAATCATATAAAAAATATAACAAATAGAAAAAGCCGGCTATCGGAGTCGAACCGATGACCATCGCATTACAAATGCGATGCTCTAACCTCTGAGCTAAGCGGGCTCACATAAGATTACATGCATAATAATTCCAAAAACTATATCTTAGCTATTAACTATTCATAAATCATAAAAAATAAAGAATATAAATAGATTTCAAACCTATATTGCAGTAAATAGAGTATATAAAAAAATAAGATATAAATAAGATAAGGATTCCTATACCGATCTAGAATTTTTTATTTATTACATTCCAATTTGAATAATTTATCTTTTTTTATAAATAAAAAAAATTATAATCTTTTTAATATACATTTATTTAGAAATCTTAATAAAAATAGATTATGATAATCTTAATCAAATTTTTCAATTTTAATTCAATTATGAGTTCTATCTATAAAAATAGATATTTTATTTGAATCAAATAAAAAAATGATAGATAAGGGTGTAATTCAGATCAGAATAAGACATTCCGGTTGCTTTTATTTGGAAACTAAGAAAAAAAGAATCGATCCTTTGAGTATTTCGACTTTCAAGTTAAAATAAAAAAGGGTTCATATATATAGTGATAGATATCCGTCTATATTGAATTGAAGATAAAAAAGCGATAGAATTCTTTCTGGTTGGCCCATACCAAATATAAGCTCCCACCAGAAATGAAAGAAAATAGGCAAACAAAAAAGTATGAAACTCCCTTCAGTATATGAATTCAATTTATATTTATATAGATAATTAAAAGGTTCCGGCATAAATAAAAGGATTAAGAGGGGGAAAGTACATCACACTGAAATCTTTCAGCATACAAAAAAAGAGGGGATATGGCGAAATCGGTAGACGCTACGGACTTAATTGGTTTGAGCCTTAGTATGGAAACTTACTAAGTGATAACTTTCAAATTCAGAGAAACCCTGGAATTAAAGAAATGGGCAATCCTGAGCCAACTCCTGCTTTCCAAAAGGAAAGAAAAAGAGGATAGGTGCAGAGACTCAATGGAAGCTGTTCTAACAAATGGAATTGACTGTCTTGCGTTGTAATATGTGATAATAATTTTTCGATCTAAACTCCAAAAGTGATGAAGAAGAAAGCTATAGGTATACGTAAATAGAAAGACTATACTATGATATAATAAATAAAGAATGCAAAAATATTGATGACGGCCCGAATTTTTATTTTATGAATATGAAAAAAATGGAATAATTTTTGTGAATCGATTCCAAGTTGAAGAAAGAATCGAATATTCGTTTTCGTTTATTAAATTAAAACATTTACTCCACAGTTTGGTAGATCTTTTGAAGAACCGAGCCATCGGATGAGAATGAAGATAGAGTCCCATTCTACGTGTCAATCCCGACACCAATGAAATTTATAGTAAGAGGAAAATCCGTCGACTTTATAAATCGTGAGGGTTCAAGTCCCTCTATCCCCAAAAACTTTTGATTAGCTAACTAATTTTCCTCTTTTTTTTTTTAACGGTTCAAATCAAAAACGGGTCTCTTCCTCCACAAAGGTATTCGAGCAGCAAATTTTTGATCTTATCAACAGTCTTGTTATATAAATTATACATGAACAGCTTTGAGCAAGGAGTACTCCACTCATTTGAATGATCCCCAACACATATCATTACTCGTACTAAGACTTACATACAAAGTCTTCTTTTCAAGATCTAGTAAATTCCGGGGGCTAGATAAGACTTTGTAATACCCTTTCACCTTTTTAATTGACATAGACTCCAGTTTTCAAATAAAATGAGTAGATGATGCGTAGGGAATGGTCGGGATAGCTCAGTTGGTAGAGCAGAGGACTGAAAATCCTCGTGTCACCAGTTCAAATCTGGTTCCTGGCACACGATTCATTTGGATGAGTATCTATTAAAAAAAAATAGATATGGATCTATTATATCCTCCACATACGTAACTTATTTCTCTAGGTTTCGAGAGATATACCCCACCTATAAAATAGATGGGTAAAGAGTATATAAAGGGGGTGGGGAGGGGTTTGGTTTTTTTCGTTTTTTATTTATTGTTTATACGTATTCGAAAAGGTTTA